AGAAAGTTCTACTGATCTGGAAAGTTCTACTGATCTAGAAAGTTCTACTGATCTGGATGTAACTCAAAAATACAAGCATTTGTGGGTTCAATGCGAAAATTGTTATGGATTAAATTATAAGAAATTTTTTAAATCAAAAATGAATCTTTGTGAACAATGTGGATATCATTTGAAAATGAGTAGTTCAGATAGAATCGAACTTTCGATCGATCCGGGTACTTGGGAGCCTATGGATGAAGACATGGTCTCTCTGGATCCCATTGAATTTCATTCGGAGGAGGAGCCTTATAAAAATCGGATCGACTCTTATCAAAGAAAGACAGGATTAACCGAGGCTGTTCAAACAGGCATAGGGCAACTAGACGGTATTAACGTAGCAATTGCGGTTATGGATTTTCAGTTTATGGGGGGTAGTATGGGATCCGTAGTTGGGGAGAAAATTACCCGCTTGATTGAATACGCTACTAAAGAATTTCTACCTCTTATTATAGTGTGTGCTTCTGGAGGGGCACGCATGCAAGAAGGAAGTTTGAGCTTGATGCAAATGGCTAAAATCTCTTCTGCTTTATATGATTATCAATCCAATAAAAAGTTATTCTATGTACCAATCCTTACATCTCCTACTACCGGTGGGGTGACAGCTAGTTTTGGTATGTTGGGGGATATCATTATTGCTGAACCCAATGCCTACATTGCCTTTGCGGGTAAAAGAGTAATTGAACAAACATTGAATAAAACAGTACCCGACGGTTCACAAGCGGCTGAGTATTTATTCCAGAAGGGCTTATTCGATTTAATCGTACCACGTAATCCTTTAAAAAGCGTTCTGAGTGAGTTATTTCAACTCCACACTTTCTTTCCTTTGAATCAAAATTAAAACATTCAGTTCAATTATTTTGAGCAAACAAGTAATTAGTTTATCTAATTAGTTTATCGGAATCCAAGTAAAAATTAGACGAATGGGGTTTTCTTTGTTGACATAAGATCTAATTGTATAAAGAATCAAAAGTCACATCAAATTGAAAATCCGTCCCCTTTTCTATATTCATTATTATTTATCAACAAGATAAAAGATGAAATTCTTATTTTCGTAAAGTAAAAAAAAAAAAAAAAAAAAAAAAAAAGATCTTCTTCTCGTCATATATAATTCAAATCTATTAAATATAGAATTTTTTATCTTTCTATATCTTACGATAATCCTATTTTGACTAAGAATCCCTACTGGATGGGATTCTAACAAACCCTTCAATATAATTCAATATAAATAGAATCTAACTAAGTAGAATCTAATTCATTTTTAATAAGCTTTTTGCTTAATAAATGAAATTCGAAGACAAGAGCAAAAAATGAAGAAAAAAATATCTCATCCATATCCTTTCAAATCCTTCATGTAGAAAGATAAAAAACTACATTATATACTCACTTAGATAGATACTTATATCTATATAATAATAATAATTCTCAAATTATAATAAGTAAGATATCCTTATATATAATAAGATATATAATAAGATATCTTTATATTCTAAATTGATATTATAAATAATCAATATAAAATCTAAATAATAATAACAGGTACAAATAGTCAATCGAGGTACCCATTCTATGACAACTCTTAACTTTCCCTCTATTTTGGTCCCTTTAGTAGGCCTAGTATTTCCGGCAATCGCAATGGCTTCTTTATTTCTTCATGTTCAAAAAAACAAGATTGTTTAGAGCCGATGGCACAAAATCTCATCTATTTTTTTTACGTTTGTATCATAACACAGATATCCTTTAGCAAAATATGGTATAAGCGGCTTCCGCCGAAAAATTCTTATGTCTCCAGAAAATGCTATATTTTAGCTATTTTCAAATAAACCCGAATCGGCGGATGGCTGAGCTGTAAAGCCGGTCTATCTATATGTATGTGGCTATCTTTAGTGAGTGATACGAAGGGTATGTTATTAGTTTAGATCTAACCAATTTAATGAATTACTCCTAAAGGTTCACATCAAACTAGTTCAAACTAGTGCTAGTTGATGCGAGTTACTTCGGAAACAAACAGACTAAAGTCAAATTCATTTGGGGTATTCTCTCAATTCCAAAAAAGCAACGGGATCAAGTATGAGTTGTCGATCAGAACATATATGGATAGAACCTATAAAGGGGGCTCGAAAAATAAGTAATTTATGCTGGGCTATTATCCTTTTTTTAGGTTCATTAGGATTCTTGTTGGTTGGAACCTCGAGTTATCTTGGTAGAAATTTGATATCTTTCTTTCCGTCTCAGCAAATCGTTTTTTTTCCACAAGGAATTGTGATGTCTTTCTATGGGATCGCGGGTCTTTTTATTAGCTCCTATTTGTGGTGCACAATTTCGTGGAATGTAGGTAGTGGTTATGATCGATTTGATATAAAAGACGGAATAGTGTGTATCTTTCGTTGGGGATTTCCTGGAAAAAATCGTCGGGTCTTCCTCCGATTTCTTATAAAAGATATTCAATCCGTCAGAATAGAAGTTAAAGAGGGTATTTATGCTCGGCGTGTCCTTTATATGGATATAAGAGGCCAGGGAGCCATTCCATTGACTCGTACTGATGAGAATTTTACTCCACGGGAAATGGAACAAAAAGCTGCGGAATTGGCCTATTTCTTGCGTGTACCAATTGAAGTATTTTAATTTGAAGTTATTTTACCGAGAAATGAATGCTTTCTCAGCAGGAGGGCAAAAATGCAAGAATCCTCTTTTTCTAGAACATAACTTAATTGATGTTTCTTCAGAACATTCATTCGAGTTAAAGCAGACTATATGGAACAAGTATAAAAAAAACTCTTTGGGGTATCTTTTATATGTATCGATATATACACAACTCAATTAAATAAAAAATGAATAAAAAATCGAAATATCTCATAATAAACCATTTCGAAATAAGGAAATATCCCCCCTTTTGACTTGCTTTTTACTTGTTGGAATTGAGACTTTATATTCAGATAGATAATATCTTGTCATTTTTTCGACGCTTCTTTTTGTGCTCCTTAATGACCAAAAAATTGGATCTCTTATAATGATAACTAGCCAATTTCTTTCTGTCGTTTTTTGCCACCCTTTTTTCATTTCACAAGATTCTTCAGAAAATTCCCTCAATTCTTCTATCCCTGACTACTCATAGTCAGTTAAATTTTTTAGAAATCTTAGCTATTTTTATCTAATGATAGAAAAGGAGTTCTTTCGTATCAAAATATTAAAAATATTTATATTCATTATTGAAATTGAATATTGAATTTTAGATTGAATTTTCGGGGCATTCATCGAAAGGAGATATGTGCTTCGAATTTTACTTTCGAATTTTACTATAGGGAAACAATACTTTTTTATTCTTTATTATTTATTCATTCGAATTTTTCGTCTATTTCTGTCTTTTTTTCTAGATTCAAGGCCTAAGAAATCACAAATCAAAAATAGTGAATAGATTCATAGGTTCGATAACTTGTAATAGAACTGATGCGTGAGAGAAATATTAGATTACATAGAGTCGACGAATGAGATGGGTTCATTAACAATTCACAGATGAAAAAATGGCAAAAAAGAAAGCATTCACTCCTCTTTTATATCTTGCATCTATAGTATTTTTGCCCTGGTGGATTTCTCTCTTATTTCAAAAAAGTCTGGAATCGTGGGTTACTTATTGGTGGAATCCTAGTCAATCCGAAACTTTTTTGAATGATATTGAAGAAAAGAGTATTTTAGAAAAATTCATAGAATTAAAGGAACTCCTCTTCTTAGAAGAAATGATCAAGGAATACTCGGAGACACATCTACAAAACCTTCGTATAGGAATTCACAAAGAAACAATCCAATTAATCAAGATACACAATGAGGGTCGTATTCATACGATTTTGCACTTCTCGACAAATATAATATGTTTCATTATTCTAAGTGGTTATTCTATTTTGGGTAATAAAGAACTTGTTATTCTTAACTCTTGGGCTCAGGAATTCCTATATAACTTAAGTGACACAATAAAAGCTTTTTCTCTTCTTTTATTAACCGATTTATGTATTGGATTTCATTCGCCCCATGGTTGGGAATTGATGATTGGCTTTGTCTACAAGGATTTTGGATTTGTTCATAATGATCAAATTATATCTGGCCTTGTTTCAACTTTTCCAGTCATTCTAGATACAATTTTCAAATATTGGATTTTCCGTTATTTAAATCGCGTATCTCCGTCACTTGTAGTGATTTATCATTCAATGAATGACTAAAAAATAGTCTACTTAATCCAATTATAATGTTTCTTACTTTGCAGTTGTACATAAGCAAAACATTGAAAATTGCTTTCTATTTCTACCCATCCCGGAGATTCATCCTATATTCCTATATATTAATCGAGTCAAATTATTCCAGTAAATAACAGAATCGTGGATAGGAAACTCCATTAGTGACCTACCCCAATTTATTGTAGAAATTTTCGGGATCAATGATTGGACCATGCAAACTAGAAATAATTTTTCTTGGATAAAGGAACAGATTACTCGATCTATTTCCGTATCGCTCATGATATATATAATAACTCGTACACCCATTTCAAATGCATATCCCATTTTTGCACAGCAGGGTTATGAAAATCCACGAGAAGCGACTGGACGTATTGTATGCGCCAATTGCCATTTAGCTAATAAACCGGTGGATATTGAGGTTCCGCAAGCGATACTTCCCGATACTGTATTTGAAGCAGTTGTTCGAATTCCTTATGATACGCAACTGAAACAAGTTCTTGCTAATGGTAAAAAAGGGGCTTTGAATGTAGGGGCTGTTCTTATTTTACCAGAGGGTTTTGAATTAGCCCCTCCCGATCGTATTTCCCCCGAGATAAAAGAAAAGATGGGTAATCTGTCTTTTCAGAGCTATCGCCCCAATCAAAAAAATATTCTTGTCATAGGCCCTGTTCCTGGTCAGAAATATAGTGAAATGACCTTTCCTATTCTTTCCCCGGACCCCGCTACTAAGAAAGACGT